CTTTTGCTTCTCTATTTTCGTTCTTTATCATAAAAGTTTTCCCCCGCCAATGAATGATAAGTGCCTAGGTGAAGTATAGTATAAGATAAGTCAGAAAAGTCTAAGTCTTATTAGTATACATTAGTATACTATAAAAAAAAATAAATATACCTAGACTCTTACTAGAATATAAAGACTCTTAAGTCTAAATACTATGAAGATAAGGCTTTTCACATGAATACTTAGTAGAACGACTAACGACGAGATTTATTATCGTTTCTTGCGTGTCTCACGAAAGTTAGAGTAGGTGCGAATTCTCCCAATTTGTGACCGACCATACGATCTGTGATATAAATAGGTAAATGTTCCTTTCCATTATGAATAGCGATTGTATGGCCAATCATTGTGGGTATAATGGTAGATGCCCGAGACCAAGTCACTATGATTTCTTTCTCCTCCCTCCTGTTGAGTTTTTCAATTCTTCCCAATAAATGATTAGCTACAAAAGGATTTTTTTTTAGTGAACGTGTCACGGCTGATTACTCCTTTTTTTACATTTTTTAAATTGGCATTCTATGTCCAATATCTCGATCTTAATCTGAAGTATAATGATGAATGGAAAAAAGAGAAAATCCTTTAGCTAGATAAGGGAAGGGGCGGATGTAGCCAAGTGGATCAAGGCAGTGGATTGTGAATCCACCATGCGCGGGTTCAATTCCCGTCGTTCGCCCATCACATTATTTCCAATTCCAAAGATTCAATTTTCAATGTTCCTATTTACGGCGACGAAGAATAAAACTATCACTATATTTGTTCCTTTTCCTACTTCTTCTTCCAAGCGCAGGATAACCCCAAGGGGTTGTGGGTTTTTTTCTACCAATTGGGGCTCTCCCTTCACCGCCCCCATGGGGATGGTCTACAGGGTTCATAACTACTCCTCTTACTACAGGACGCTTACCTAGCCAACACTTAGATCCGGCTCTACCCAAACTTTTTTGGTTCACCCCAACATTACCCACTTGTCCGACTGTTGCTAAGCAGTTTTTGGATATCAAACGGACCTCCCCAGATGGTAATCTTAATGTGGCCGATTTACCCTCTTTTGCAATCAGTTTCGCTACAGCGCCTGCTGCTCTAGCTAATTGTCCACCCTTTCCAAGTGTGATTTCTATGTTATGTATGGCCGTGCCTAAGGGCATATCGGTTGAAGTAGATTCTTCTTTTTTATCAATCAAAACCCCTTCCCAAACTGTACAAGCTTCTTCCAAAGCATACGGCTTTCTAGATGTATATGATGATATCTAGACAGATGGATCTTATATGAATCGTATGATGAAGTACCACATGAGATATAGGAATCCAAATCTGCCGAATCACTCATGTTATGATCTTCTACATCCTAGGTCTCCCCGTTCCGTCATCTGGCTTATGTTCTTCATGTAGCATTCAGACCGGATGACTCTATGAAATTACGTCGATACTTCCACATATTACGGGTAACGTAGGAGACATCTCTATTTTTCCCGGGGGGTCTTTCTAATTACCACCGCTTAGCTTTCAATTCGCCTCTGACCATCAAATGAAATGTGAATAACCCGTCCTCCTCTCTTTGAAACAAGGGGCGCTTCCGGTTCTGTGCGCGCTTCAAACAATTTTGTCTTCTCCATATTACCATATCTCTAGAGTCAATAATTTTCTATGAGGAACTACTGAACTCAATCACTTGCTGCCGTTACTCAACAGTTTTCTGTTGAGGTCTATCCCGTAGAGGTACTCCAATTGGATCAGTGATCGATTTCTAGGTTTCGTCGTAAACCTAATTGGTTACTTCCAATTACGTAAATCAATAGTTCAAACCGCACTCAAAGGTAGGGCATTTCCCATTGATATAGGAACTTCTGTACCAGAAACAATGGTATCTCCAATTATAGCCCCTCTGGGATGTAAAATATATCTCTTCTCACCATCCCCATAGTGTATGAGACAAATGTATGCATTTCGATTAGGGTCATATTCTATGGTTACGATTCTACCAGATATCTCTTTTTCATTCCGTCGAAAGTCGATTTTACGGTATAGACGCTTATGACCTCCCCCTCTATGCCCTGCGGTAATGATCCCTCTGGCATTACGACCTTTACCACAACGATGCTGTCCATAGATCAAATTATTTCGTGGATTGGATTTCACTTGACTGTCTACGGCTCCATTGCGTGTGCTCGGGGTAGAAGTTTTGTATAAATGTATTGCCGTGTTATTAAGTCTTTTGCTTTAAGTTCTTTTCTCTATAAGAGGTGGAATAGAATAACCCGGTTGAAGCGTAATGATCATACGTCTGTAATGCATTGTATGTCCCATAATAGGTCCCATCCTTCTACCCTTTCCCGGGAGTCGATGACTATTCATAGCTATTACCTTGACACCAAAGAAGAGTTCGACCCAATGCTTTATTTCTGTCCTAGTTGATCCTGATTCGACATTAGAAGTATATTGATTGTTCCCCAATAACCGAATACTTTTTTCTGTAAATACTGCATATTTGATTCCATCCATAAATCCATTTTCTTCCCTATGAGTTCCAGTATCGATAAGAATTCTAGTTCTTACTGTTCATATGTTATGGTATGAATATACCATACCAATTCGCTATGTATGGATGATGAGATTCCATTGATACAGAGCCAATTCCAATAGACTTATTGAATGTTCCCATTGGCGTGCATCCAGCAGGAATTGAACCTACGAATTTGCCAATTATGAGTTGGGCGCTTTAACCATTCAGCCATGGATGCTTAACAGGAATCATCGTACATCGTGAATAACCAAATTCCAATTGAAATGAAATCTTTAGGAGGAATCAATGAAACGACATCAATTCAAATCCTGGATATTCGAATTGAGAGAGATATTGAGAGAGATCAAGAATTCTCACTATTTCTTAGATTCATGGATCAAATTCGATTCAGTGGGATCTTTCACTCACATTTTTTTCCACCAAGAACGTTTTATGAAACTCTTTGACCCCCGAATTTGGAGTATCCTACTTTCACGTGATTCACAGGGTGCAACAAGCAATCGATATTTCACGATCAAAGGTGTAGTACTGCTTGTAGTAGTGGTCCTTCTATCTCGTATTAACAATCGAAAGATGGTCGAAAGAAAAAATCTCTATTTGATGGGGCTTCTTCCTATACCTATGAATTCCATTGGACCCAGAAAGGAGACATTGGAAGAATCTTTTTGGTCTTCCAATAGAAATAGGTTGATTGTTTCGCTCCTGTATCTTCCAAAAGGTAAAAAGATTTCTGAGAGTTGTTTCATGGATCCGCAAGAGAGTACTTGGGTTATCCCAATAAAGAAAAAGCGTATCATGCCTGAATCTAACTGGGGTTCGCGGTGGTGGAGGAACCGGATCGGAAAAAAGAGGGATTCTAGTTGTCAGATATCTAATGAAACCGTAGCTGGAATTGAGATCTCATTCAAAGAGAAAGATAGCAAATATCTGGAGTTTCTTTTTTTATCCTATACGGATGATCCGATCCGCAAGGACCATGATTGGGAATTGTTTGATCGTCTTTCTCCGAGGAAGAAACGAAACATAATCAACTTGAATTCGGGACAGCTATTCGAAATCTTAGGGAAAGACTTGATTTGTTATCTCATGTCTGCTTTTCGTGAAAAAAGACCAATTCAGGGGGAGAGTTTCTTCAAACAACAAGGAGCTGGGGCAACTATGCAATCCAATGATATTGAGCATGTTTCCCATCTCTTCTCGAGAAACAAGTGGGGTATTTCTTTGCAAAATTGTGCTCAATTTCATATGTGGCAATTCCGCCAAGATCTCTTCGTTAGTTGGGGGAAGAATCAGCACGAATCGGATTTTTTGAGGAACGTCTCGAGAGATAATTGGATTTGGTTAGACAATGTGTGGTTGGTAAACAAGGATCGGTTTTTTAGCAAGGTACGGAATGTATTGTCAAATATTCAATATGATTCCACAAGATCTATTTTCGTTCAAGTAACGGATTCTAGCCAATGGAAAGGATCTTCTTCTGATCAATCCAGAGATCATTTCGATTCCGTTAGAAATGATAATTCAGAATATCACACATTGATCGATCAAACAGAGATTCAGCAACTAAAAGAGAGATCGATTCTTTGGGATCCTTCCTTTCTTCAAACGGAACGAACAGAGATAGAATCAGATCGATTCCCGAAATGCCTTTTTGGATCTTCCTCCATGTCCTGGCTATTCACAGAACCTGAGAAGCGGATGAATAATCATCTGCTTCCGGAAGAAATCGAAGAATTTCTTGGGAATCCTACAAGATCAATTCGTTCTTTTTTCTCTGACAGATGGTCAGAACTTCATCTGGGTTCGAATCCTACTGAGAGGTCCACTAGAGATCATAAATTGTTGAAGAAAAAACAAGATGTTTCTTTTGTCCCTTCCAGGCGAGCGGAAAAGAAAGAAATGGTTGATATATTCAAGATAATTACGTATTTACAAGATACCGTCTCAATTCATCCTTCGGAACCAGATCCGGGATGTGATATGGTTCCGAAGGATGAACCGGATATGGACAGTTCCAATAAGATTTCATTCTTGAACAAAAATCCATTTTTTGATTTCTTTCATCTATTCCATGACCGGAACAAAGGGGGATACGCGTTACGCCACGATTTTTTTGAATCAGAAGAGAGATTCCCAGAAATGGCGGATCTATTCACTCTATCAATAACCGAGCCGGATCTGGTGTTTCATAGGGCATTTGCCTTTTCTATGGATTCCTACGGGTTGGATCAAAAAAGATTCTTGAATGAGGTATTCAACTCCAGAGATGAATCGAAAAAGAAATTGGTTCTACCTCCTCTTTTTTATGAGGAGAATGAATCTTTTTCTCGAAGGATCAGAAAAAAATCGGTCCGGATCTACTGCGGGAATGAGTTGGAAGATCCCAAACTAAAAACAGCGGTATTTGCTAGCAACAACATAATGGAGGCAGTCAATCAATATAGATTGATCCGAAATCTCCAATATAGCACCTATGGGTACATAAGAAATGTATCGAATCGATTCTTTTTAATGAATAGATCCGATCGCAACTTCGAATATGGAATTCAAAGGGATCAAATAGGAAATGATACTCTGAATCATATAACTAGAATGAAATATACGATCAATCAACATTTATCGAATTTGAAAAAGAGTCAGAAGAAATGGTTTGATCCTCTTATTTCTCGAACTGAGAGATCCATGAATCAGGATCCTGATGCATATAGATACAAATGGTCCAATGGGAGCAAGAATTTCCAGGAACATTTGGAACATTTCGTTTCTGAACAGAAGAATCCTTTTCAAGTAGTGCAAGTAGTGTTCGATCGATTACGTATTAATCAATATTCGATTGATTGGTCCGAGGCTATCGACAAAGAAGATTTGTCTAAGTCACTTCGTTTCTTTTTGTCCAAGTCACTTCCCTTTTTGTCCAAGTCACTTCTCTTTTTGTCCAAGTCACTTCCCTTTTTCTTTGTGAGTATCGGGAATATCCCCATTCATAGGTCCGAGATCCACATCTATGAATTGAAAGGTCCGAATGATCAACTCTGCAATCAGTTGTTAGAATCCATAGGTGTTCAAATCGTTCATTTGAAGAAATTGAAACCCTTCTTATTGGATGATCATGATACTTCCCAAAGACCGAAATTCTTGATCAATGGAGGAACAATATTCCCATTTTTGTTCAAAAAGATACCAAAGCGG